GTATGAAATAAATATGAGATCCTGTAAAAAAATGAGTATTTTTCGCAAATTTCTAGCCTAAAGGAGCATATTTGTTTCTTTTAAGATTAAATAAAAAAGTACAATTTATTTTGTACATTTCAACTTGAATTAGGGATTCCGCGTACAAATAAAAGCGGCCAGTCATTAAGTACATATACACATCTGGTTATATATGTATTACCATTATATATTAGAAATAATAAAGAAGGAGGAGAATTAAAAATGCGAGATCTAAAAACATATCTCTCCGTGGCACCGGTAGTAAGTACTCTATGGTTCGGATCTTTAGCAGGTTTATTGATAGAGATCAATCGTTTTTTTCCGGATGCGTTGATATTCCCCTTTTTTTAATTCTTGTTATTGATATGGTAGGGGGGGGAAAGGATTAGAGATAGAATCAAATATCTGTAACTAATCCCTTCCCTTCTTTTTTTTCGAATATATATTCGAAAAAAAAAGGGGGGGGGGTTCCCCTCGTTGAAACTAGTAACTCGGGCCAGGCTCAAATTTTAATAAAATTAATAAAAAATAGAGTGAAATGTGATGGTTGGGGCAACAATATCATACAAGATACTTTAATAAAAAAATAAAAATGAAATGCTGTTCGGCAATTTTAAATTCTAAATCTAATAATATAGCTCGAAATCGTTATATTACTTAATTTATTACTATATTGTTATTTTTACAATATTGATTTATATTGATTTATTGCAACGAAATCTTTCTTTCATAATTAGATTTCGAGTTACCTGTTTTTTTTGTTCCTTTCTTCTTCCTCATTTCGGATCGGAAAATTAAAGAATTGAATGAATCAAAAACCAAAGGAGGCTCATGGCCAAGGGCAAAGATGTCCGAGTAACGGTGATTTTGGAATGTACCAGTTGTGTTCGAAATCGTGTTAATAAGGAATCAACGGGCATTTCCAGATATATTACTCAAAAGAATCGACATAATACGCCTAGTCGATTGGAATTGAAAAAATTCTGTCCCTGTTGTTACAAACATACGATTCACGGGGAGATAAAGAAATAGATCGAACCGGGCGCTCGTGTGTCAGTTTTCCGTTCCAAGGAAGATTAAAAATGACATATTAGATATATCTAATATATATTAATATAAATATAAACAAACCAAATCCTATTTCGATCAGATCAACTGTGATGGATAATTAAGAAATAGGATTCGGGTCTTTTCTTTAGGATAAGGAATAAACAAACCATGGATAAATCCAAGCGAATCTTTCTGAAATCCAAGCGATCTTTTCGTAGGCGTTTGCCTCCGATCCAATCGGGGGATCGAATTGATTATAGAAACATGAGTTTAATTAGTCGATTTATTAGCGAACAAGGAAAAATATTATCTAGACGAGTGAATCGATTGACCTTAAAACAACAACGATTAATTACTATTGCTATAAAACAAGCTCGTATTTTATCTCCGTTACCTTTTCTTAATAATGAGAAACAATTTGAAAGAAGCGAGTCAATCACTAGAACTCCGGTTCTTCGAACCAGAAAAAAATAGGATGACTCTTGAATTGAATCAAAAAAATTCCAATCCAAACTCAAATGTGGATTGACGCTATTTTTTCTAAAAATAGGAAATCCAGATTTGATTGTCGTGTCGTTTGAAAAAAAAAAATAGGGGAAGTATAAGAAATACTTTTTATTGAACGTGTTTCTTCATTTTCATTTTGATAACGATTTCATATTTTATTATACTAATTTCTACTCTACCTTCCCAGAGTTCATTTTCCAGGGAACTCCGTTTAAACCATTCCAACGGATTCCTTTCAATCTCTTTATTTTATGATCTCATTGGAAATCATATAAAGACAACTCTTATTTAATATAGCTATTTGGGCAAGTATTTTACGATTAAGAAGCAACTGTTTCTTGTACAGATTGTTTATTAATTTACTATAACTAAAGTATACTTTATTGTCTCGAATTACTGCATTTATACGAGTGATCCACAAACGACGAAAATCTCTCTTTTGTCTACTCCTATCCCTATGAGCCGAAACCAAAGCTCTTATTTTCTGTTGAGTAATAGTCCGAGTAAGTCTTGAATGAGCCCCGCGAAAACTTGATGCAAATAAACGGATTTTTGTTCTACGTCTTCGAGCTATATACCCTCGTTTAATTCTGGTCATTGAATAAATGAAACTTTGATGAATAACTAATTGATTTCCTTTCTTTCAGTTATTCCCTTCCCGTGTCCTAGTCTATTAATAACAAAACGGATTCTTCCAATGTATAAAATAAAAATTCCAATGGCTTTTGCTACTCTAACCTTCCCGACCACGATTTTTTTTAGGCATTTCGCCTAGAAATAAAATAGAAATAAAAATTGTATTGATACTAGGTATCAAAAACACATAGTAAATAAAAAGTAATAAATAAAAATAGATTCTAGTGGGTTCCATCGTTTCTATGGTTACTTCTTAAACGGCGAGGTCCTCTCTATACACCGGAGCCCTTCCTTCATTTAATGAATGTTATTGTTAACTTGTACAGTTCACATCCTTTGGCTCTACCAAAAATTATCTAGTACTAGGTCTTTCACAACGAGATCTATTTATACAGTAACGGTATTTAACTATGAAGATTTGCTGAGTAGCTGACCCTATTAGTCCGTTCTTGCAAGAATAAGGCCTAAAATTTTGACTTTTTAAAATAAGATTTCCCCTGCTTAATGAATACCATTTGCTATCAATGGGGAATCCTTTCTCATCTTAAATTTTAAATTGAGGTGATTGGATTTGCACCAACGGGAACCATACATTTGATACCCCAATCGAAGGATAGATCTTTTTTTTTAAGTTATTGAATATTCAATGGAGTTCGTCCATTCTATCCTACTCACTGGTACGGATTGGTGATACTGGATCAATTGTTTTCTTTCTTTTATCCTAGTTCACGGTCTGAACGAGTCGCACATACACCCTAGTACATGTTCCTCGTCGCTGAGGACATCCTCCAAGAGCGGGGGATTTCGTGACATTTCTGATTGGCTGTCTTGTGTTTCTAATAAGTTGTTTAATAGTTGGCATGTTGAATCATATAGATATAATGGGCTGGTTTAGATCGATCTTAACCGGATCCTTAGAAATTCTTTTTTTTCTATATTATAAATTTCTATATTAAGAAATTTATAAATAGATATAAATAGAATAGTAATAGATATAAATAGTAATAGATATAAATAGAATAGTAAATTCGGTAAGAAGATAAAATATCAAATCACGAATTCATGTGAAATCCTGTTCTTTTTTATTCAGTCGCTACAAGATCAACAATTCCATGAGCTTGGGCTTCTGTTGCTGACATAAAAACATCTCTTTCCATGTCTTCGGATACAACCCATAAGGGTTTGCTTGTCCTTTGGGCATAAACCCTTGTGATGGTTTCGCGCAGCTTCAGCAGCTCTTCCGCTTCCAAGACAAATTCTCCCGTCTGTGCCTCATAAAAAGAACTAGCGGGTTGATGGATCATTACCCTGATGATATAATCTATGATATAACATAAAAAATGTTTCTTCTATACTCGCATGATGAAAGTGAAAGGTGAGTAGATAAAGACTAATCAAAAAAGATATAATTGAACAACCGTACAGGCATTTTTTGCGCATTGCATACGGCTCTATAATGGAATTTACTTTTACCTTACTTACATTGAAGAAACAGAAAATAAATGATAGAGTCTATCAGACTCAGGTTGGTAAATAATCCAATAACCACCCTTTCTTTTGTAGTAGTTCAAAAATACTATAAAAATACTATGATGGTTCCGTTGCTTTATATATTTATTTCGTCTGTTATTTAGCAATCCCAAAGTTTCTTTTTTTTTTTTTTCAAATAAAAAAACAAGATTTATTTTTCTATTCTTTTATAACCTAAATATTGTTAGCCCCCTGGTGTGAAAACAAAAAAGTTTGTGACGCTGAAATAGGCCTCCCGACGGATTGACTAAACTCGAAAATGCCTTTTTATCTCATACTACTCTTTCGATACGTAATCTAACGGTTTAAATAAAAAACATTTCTCATATCGAATTCGAAGTGCCATGCTATTATTACTTAAATATTCATATAGAGCGAAGGCATAGTTTTCTTTTTTCTCTCAAATCAAATAAAAAACTCATTGGCGCCGAGCGTGAGGGAATGCTAGACGTTTGGTAATTTCCCCTCCGACAAGAATAAAAGATCCCATCGAAGCGGCTAATCCCATGCATATTGTCTGGATATCTGGTCGCACAAATTGCATAGTATCATAAATAGCTACTCCGGGTATTACCCACCCGCCAGGAGAGTTTATAAACAAATAAAGATCTTTGGTATCATCCTCTATGCTGAGATATACCATAAGACCAATAAGTTGATTCGAGATCTCGCTATCAACCCCTTGGCCTAAAAAAAGTAATCTTTCTCGATAAAGTCGGTTGATTGGGATAAAATGGTATCCCTTATAAACCGTACATGCACCTTTTGATGCATACGGTTCAACAAAAATCATGAAAAAAGAGAATCAATGTGTAGATTCTAGCTTTTTTTTTCATAACAGGTTTTTTAACTTATAACTTACTAACTTAATAAAAATATAAAAATAAAATAGATAAAATGGACTTTTCTTTCATTTTTCACGAAAGATAAGTTTTGGCCTGTTTTGTTTATCTAAAAAAATTGCTAAGCTTATCTGACTAACTTCTCATTGATGTATTGTTTCATCGAGATACAATTTTAATCGCGATGTAATTTTCTTGTTCCTGACTGGGCTTCTTCAATTTTTTTAGGTTTATGCTCTACTCCGCGTAAAGATCCGCCCGATTTGGATTTGTACATATAGGACAAATGCCCCAATACCACGTCCTTTTGCTACGACTTCCCTATTTTTTTTTTTTTTTATTCATTTCATGTCTTCCAACAAATATTCAACGCATTCATCATATTACTCGATTGATTAACATCACTTTTATTTCTAAATATATAAATAAATCGAAATAACTAAAATATGATATAAATATGATATTAAGTCGTAATCATAAATATATTAAATATATTTATTACCAATTGTTTTTTTTCTAAACGGAGCCTGGATACTTCATTTAATTGGTCTAACCAAGCCAACCATAAATTATTCTAATTGATAATATTAATCCGTATACCCTCCCTAAAAAATGGATCTAATTGCACTTCACGCTCCAAATTTTTGATAATTGAATCAATCTTTCTCGGGCGAAAGAGGGAATATCTCGATCGGGGAAGATAACGGGGAAATACCGTATGCCCAATATATCTGACAAGTCGCACTATACGTCAATCCACAATGCATCTTCCTCTCCAGGACTTCGAAAGGGTACTCTTGGAACACCAATAGGCATTAAATAAAAGAAAAATTAAGTACTATATCTCACTTTGATGTGAAAGCGTAACAGTGGGTTTAGTGGCCTAATGCTATTGATTTTATTATCCCATTTTATCCATAGATTGACTAAGTTCATAAAATTAAAAAAAAAAAGAAGACAAAATGAATTAAGGAAAATTCTTCCAAATGAGTCCTTTGAATGATGAACAAATATATATAGATTCACCCATATAAAATGGTATCAACCCCTTACCATTGCGTATTGTTACTTATCGGGTATAGAATAGATCTGCTTCTTTTTGTTCCTACGAACAAAAAAGTTTCATTATTACTAAAAGTAATTATTACGCAAAGCATCAAACAAATATTAATGCTTTCCCCGAGAGAATCCCCTAAAAAAGGGAGTCCATAGCATAGCTTTTTCCAATGCAATAAAGTTACATTGTGTCTATTTTTCGTTGATAAAGGGGTATTTCCATGGGTTTGCCTTGGTATCGTGTTCATACCGTCGTATTGAATGATCCGGGTCGTTTGATTGCTGTCCATATAATGCATACAGCTCTGGTTGCTGGTTGGGCCGGTTCGATGGCTCTATACGAATTAGCCGTTTTTGATCCCTCTGATCCTGTTCTTGATCCAATGTGGAGACAGGGTATGTTCGTTATACCCTTCATGACTCGTTTAGGAATAACGAATTCGTGGGGCGGTTGGAGTATTACAGGAGGGACTGTAACGAATCCGGGTATTTGGAGTTACGAAGGTGTGGCCGGGGCACATATTGTGTTTTCTGGCTTGTGTTTTTTGGCAGCTATCTGGCATTGGGTCTATTGGGATCTAGAAATATTTACTGATGAACGTACAGGAAAACCCTCTTTGGATTTGCCTAAAATCTTTGGAATTCATTTATTTCTCTCAGGGGTGGCTTGCTTTGGTTTTGGTGCATTTCATGTAACAGGATTGTATGGCCCTGGAATATGGGTGTCCGATCCTTATGGATTAACTGGAAGGGTACAGGCCGTAAATCCAGCGTGGGGTGTGGAAGGTTTTGATCCTTTTGTTCCGGGAGGAATCGCTTCTCACCATATTGCAGCAGGGACCTTAGGCATATTGGCAGGCCTATTTCATCTTAGTGTTCGTCCGCCCCAACGCCTATACAAAGGATTACGTATGGGAAATATTGAAACCGTCCTTTCCAGTAGTATTGCTGCTGTCTTTTTTGCAGCTTTTGTAGTTGCTGGAACTATGTGGTATGGTTCAGCAACTACCCCGATTGAATTGTTTGGTCCGACGCGCTATCAATGGGATCAAGGATACTTCCAACAAGAAATATATCGAAGAATTGGTGCTGGCTTAGCCGAAAATCAAAGTTTATCTGAAGCTTGGTCTAAAATTCCTGAAAAACTAGCTTTTTATGATTACATCGGCAATAATCCGGCAAAAGGGGGATTATTCAGAGCGGGTTCAATGGACAACGGGGATGGAATAGCTGTTGGGTGGTTAGGACATCCTATTTTTAGAGATAAAGAGGGGCATGAACTTTTTGTACGTCGTATGCCGACGTTTTTTGAAACATTTCCAGTTGTTTTGGTCGATGGGGACGGAATTGTTAGAGCTGATGTTCCTTTTAGACGGGCAGAATCAAAATATAGTGTCGAACAAGTAGGTGTAACTGTTGAGTTCTATGGCGGCGAACTAAATGGAGTCAGTTATAGTGACCCTGCTACTGTGAAAAAATATGCTAGACGTGCTCAATTGGGTGAAATTTTTGAATTAGACCGTGCTACTTTGAAATCCGATGGTGTTTTTCGTAGCAGTCCAAGGGGTTGGTTTACCTTTGGGCATGCTTCGTTTGCTTTGCTCTTCTTTTTCGGACACATTTGGCATGGTGCTAGAACCCTGTTTAGAGATGTTTTTGCTGGTATTGATCCAGATTTAGATGCTCAAGTGGAATTTGGGGCATTCCAAAAACTTGGAGATCCAACTACAAGAAGACAGGGGGTTTGATACATATTGCTTTGTTACCTTTCGTTTTTATTTTATTTGACTGACTATAGGGTTGGGGTACTGGATAAATCTTGATTTGACATTTGGCTTTTTCTTTGACTTTTGTTCTTTCTTTATCCGGGAGACGATCCAAAATAAACAGCTATGGAAGCTATAATTGTAAACCACGATCGAATCTATGGAAGCATTGGTTTATACATTCCTTTTAGTCTCAACTCTAGGAATAATTTTTTTCGCTATCTTTTTTCGCGAACCGCCTAAAATTTCAACTAAAAAGTAAAATGGTGAAATGATTTTTCATTATCTCAATTGAAAATAATGATCCTCCCAATAGTGGGAGGATCGTTACTTCGACTAGTCCCCGTGTTCCTCGAATGGATCTCTTAGTTGTTGAGAGGGTTGCCCAAACGCAGTATATAAGGCGTACCCGGTAAAACTTACAAGTAACCCAGATAAAAAGATGGCAACTAGGGTTGCTGTTTCCATTATTATATAGTTTTAAGACATTATGTAGTTTTAAGACCACAATGGATCTATGATAAGATCATTTATTTACAACGGAATGGTATACAAAGTCAACAGATCTTAATGAATATAAAATATTATGGCTACACAAACCGTTGAGGGTAGTTCTAGATCTGGTCGCCCAAAACGAACTAATGCTGGGAGTTTATTGAAACCATTGAATTCAGAATATGGTAAAGTAGCTCCTGGTTGGGGAACTACTCCTTTGATGGGTCTCGCAATGGCTCTATTTGCAGTATTTCTATCTATTATTTTGGAGATTTATAATTCTTCCATTTTACTAGATGGAATTTCAATGAATTAGATTTAATGAATTCAATTTACAAGAACCATTAATTAGCTTTTTCAATACAAAGAGAAGCATTTAGTTTTCTGATTTTTATCCCAGTCTATTTTGGTAGTTCGACCGTGGAATTTCTTTTTTCTGTATTTCCGGAATATGAGTGTGTGACTTGTTAGAATTGATCCTATGGCTAGTACAGAGAATAGATCTGTCATCTTGATAGAGATGGTTTTACTTCGTCGGATATTCATTTTAGTATCTGGAGCACGGAATATATGAAATAGATTACTAAAGTATTAGAACTATGATTCATACTTAATAGTCAGACCTCGTGGCCGGACTTCAAAAAAAAATTTAAAGAGTTAGAAGTTATAAAATTTTTTTTCTTTCAAACTTCCGTTTAGACTTATTTTGATCAAAGGACAAAGATTTCTTTTGATTTTTCGTCATTAGATCTAGTCATTGAATAAGTGATCATCCAACGGTTCTTACTCAGGGAATTTTGGGACTTATTTTGAGAAGGTTTTATTGAATCGTCGTGGTTCTAGTATGAATCTGAGGTTTTAATCGATTCATAGGGTCTTAACAAGAGAATTCCTATCAATAAAAAAACAACAGTAAAGTCGCATTACACATAAATAACAACAAAGAAAATAGGTAAATAGAAGATTCAAGAGGCCTATAATGATCAATATAGAGACGAATGAGCCGACTTGATTTTTTGGCATTATAACCACAAAGAATAGTTTTCGTGTTTTTTATTCTTTAAACATATTTTAAGAAAAAAACAGGAATGCATAGAATTCATAAATTTAAAACTTTCTATTCCACACATACGTTAGAACTATAGTATTGGGGTGTTTATGTTTGAGCCGTACGAGATGAAATTTTCATATACGGTTCTCGGGGGGGGTCTCCTTGGTTTACCTATCTCAATAAAATCTATGATTGGTTCGAAGAACGTCTTGAGATTCAGGCAATTGCAGATGATATAACTAGTAAATATGTTCCTCCTCATGTCAACATATTTTATTGTCTAGGAGGAATTACGCTTACTTGTTTTTTAGTACAAGTAGCTACGGGATTTGCTATGACTTTTTATTATCGTCCAACCGTTACAGAGGCTTTTGCTTCTGTTCAATATATAATGACTGAAGCTAACTTTGGTTGGTTAATCCGATCAGTTCATCGATGGTCGGCAAGTATGATGGTCCTAATGATGATTCTGCACGTATTTCGTGTGTATCTCACTGGTGGTTTTAAAAAACCTCGTGAATTGACTTGGGTTACTGGTGTGGTTTTGGGTGTATTGACCGCATCTTTTGGTGTAACTGGTTATTCCTTACCTTGGGACCAAATTGGTTATTGGGCAGTAAAAATTGTAACGGGTGTGCCTGATGCTATTCCTGTAATAGGATCGCCCCTGGTAGAGTTATTACGCGGAAGTGCTAGTGTGGGACAATCCACTTTGACCCGTTTTTATAGTTTACACACTTTTGTATTACCTCTTCTTACTGCCGTATTTATGTTAATGCACTTCCCAATGATACGTAAACAAGGTATTTCGGGCCCTTTATAAGGAAAACTCTATACCATTAATATTTTGAATTAATCATTTATCACTTGGGGTAGGAACAATAGTATTTCATTGCTAGAAATATGGATTATTGAAAAAAATAAGACATGTATTTGGATATTTCTCTTCAACTCTCCAAAATATATATTTTTGATACTTATAGTTGAAGCGAATTCTCCGAAGATAAAATGGATTATGGGAGTGTGTGACTTGAACTATTGATCGG